GCTAGTGTAGCTTAAACAAAGCATAACCTTGAAGATGTTAAGATGAGCCCTAGGACAGCTCCACAAGCACAAAAGTTTGGTCCTGGCTTTAGTATCAGCTTTAACCCAATTTACACATGCAAGCCTCCGCAGCCCTGTGAGGATGCCCTCAATCCCCCGTCCGGGGACGAGGAGCCGGTATCAGGCACATAAAGTTTAGCCCAAGACGCCTTGCTTAGCCACACCCCCAAGGGAATTCAGCAGTGATAAACATTAAAACATAAGTGAAAACTTGACTTAGTCAGGGTTAAGAGGGTCGGTAAAACTCGTGCCAGCCACCGCGGTTATACGAGAGACCCTAGTTGATACACTCGGCGTAAAGAGTGGTTATGGAAAATAAGCACTAAAGCCAAAGAGCCCCCAGGCCGTTATACGCACCCGGGACCTTGAACCCCTATTACGAAAGTAGCTTTACCCTCGCCTACCAGAATCCACGAGAGCTGGGACACAAACTGGGATTAGATACCCCACTATGCCCCGCCGTAAACTTAGATATATTAGTACAACAAATATCCGCCCGGGGACTACGAGCGCCAGCTTAAAACCCAAAGGACTTGGCGGTGCTTCAGACCCCCCTAGAGGAGCCTGTTCTAGAACCGATAACCCCCGTTCAACCTCACCACTCCTTGCCCCTCCCGCCTATATACCACCGTCGCCAGCTTACCCTGTGAAGGTATTACAGTAAGCAGAATGAGCATTCCTCAGAACGTCAGGTCGAGGTGTAGCGTACGGAGTGGGATAGAAATGGGCTACATTATCTGAGACAGATTATTTACGAAAGGCCGCCTGAAATCAAGCACCCGAAGGTGGATTTAGCAGTAAAAAGGGAGCAGAGTGCCCTTTTGAAGTCGGCTCTGAAGCGCGCACATACCGCCCGTCACTCTCCCCAGCGACCGCCCAAAACAGGTAGATAACGCAAAAACAACAGCAAGGGGAGGCAAGTCGTAACATGGTAAGTATACCGGAAGGTGTACTTGGAATAATCAGGGCGTGGCTGAGTAGCCAAGCGACCCCCTTACACTGAGTAGACATCCGTGCGAATCGGATCGCCCTGAGCTAAACAGCTAGCTCAAACCATAAGAGCCTAAATTAATAGTATATATTACTCTACATAAACCAAGTTTGATTAAAACTAAACCATTCGACCACCCCAGTACGGGCGACAGAAAAGGAAAGACGAAGCCATAGATAAAGTACCGCAAGGGAAAGCTGAAAGAGAAATGAAATAACGCACTTAAGCACAGAAAAGCAGAGTTTACCCCTCGTACCTTTTGCATCATGATCTAGCCAGTAAGTCCAAGCGAAGAGAACTCTAGTTTGAACCCCCGAAACCAGACGAGCTACTCCGGGGCAGCCTATAGTAGGGCCAACCCGTCTCTGTGGCAAAAGAGTGGGAAGACCCCCGAGTAGAGGTGAAAGACCTACCGAGTCCGGTTATAGCTGGTTGCTCAAGAAATGAATATAAGTTCAGCCCCGTTACGCCCCCCGCCGCAACAGTTTCACTAAGACTAGGCGAAGGGACACTAACGGGAGTTAGTTGAAGGAGGTACAGCTCCCTCAACAAAGGATACAACCTTCAACAGGAGGCTAAAGAATAAATTTGGATGAGGCCACAGGTTTCAGTGGGCCTAAAAGCAGCCATCTGAACAGAAAGCGTTAAAGCTCGGACCAGAATAAGCCTATTATAATATTATAACCTCTTATGCCCCTAATACTACTGGGCCATCCTATGCTAACATAGGAGGGACCATGCTAGAACGAGTAACAAGAAGAATGAACTTCTCCCCGCACAAGTGTAAGTTGGATCGGACCCACCGCCAACGATTAACGAACCCAATAATAGAGGAGCCTACGCCCCCGCCACCTTAGGCCGAGAAGACCACGTATTATTTCATCGTTAACCCCACACAGGAGTGCTAGACAAGGGAAAGACTAAAAGGATGAAAAGGAACTCGGCAAGCCGAAACCCCGCCTGTTTACCAAAAACACCGCCTCCTGCCCCCTGCACATAGGAGGTCCCGCCTGCCCAGTGACCAAAAGTTTAACGGCCGCGGTATTTTAACCGTGCAAAGGTAGCGCAATCAATTGTCTTTTAAATGAAGACCTGTATGAATGGCATAACGAGGGTTTAACTGTCTCTTTCTCCCGGTCAGTGAAACTGATCTGCCCGTGCAGAAGCGGGCATACGCATACAAGACGAGAAGACCCTATGGAGCTTTAGACGCCCACCAATTACGAAAAGCGGACCCGATTCAAAGAGCCCTCAAACAACGTAATGTTGGCACAAACGTCTTCGGTTGGGGCGACCGCGGGAGAGAGAAAAGCTCCCGAGAGGATTGGGGATACCCTAAAACCAAGAGTTACACCTCTAAGTCACAAAACATTTGACCAAAAATGATCCGGCTTAACGCCGATTAGCGGACCAAGTTACCCTAGGGATAACAGCGCAATCCCTTCCCAGAGTCCATATCGACGAAGGGGTTTACGACCTCGATGTTGGATCAGGACATCCTAATGGTGCAGCCGCTATTAAGGGTTCGTTTGTTCAACGATTAAAGTCCTACGTGATCTGAGTTCAGACCGGAGTAATCCAGGTCAGTTTCTATCTGTAATGATACCCTTCCCAGTACGAAAGGACCGGAATGGAAAGGCCCATGCTTTAGAGCACGCCTCCCCCTGACCTGATGACTACAACTAAAGTAGGTAAAAGGTGACAACCCTCAGCCCTGAGAAAAGGGCATATTAGTGTGGCAGAGCCCGGCAAATGCAGGAAGCCTAAGCCTTCCCTCTCAGAGGTTCAAGTCCTCTCACTAGTTATGCTCCACATTATTATTACACATATCATTAACCCCCTCGCTTATATCGTCCCGGTCCTATTGGCCGTTGCCTTCCTAACACTTATTGAACGGAAGGTTTTAGGGTATATACAACTGCGAAAAGGACCAAACGTAGTGGGCCCCTATGGCCTTTTGCAACCTATTGCGGATGGGGTAAAACTATTTATTAAAGAACCCATTCGACCTTCCACTTCCTCCCCCTTCTTGTTTCTTGCGGCCCCTGCCCTTGCCCTCACTCTTGCTCTCACCCTGTGAGCCCCCATGCCCCTTCCCCACCCCGTCACTGATATGAACCTTAGCATGCTCTTCATCCTCGCACTTTCCAGCCTTGCAGTATACTCCATCCTGGGCTCAGGATGAGCATCAAACTCCAAATACGCCCTAATTGGAGCACTACGAGCGGTTGCACAGACCATCTCTTATGAGGTAGCATTAGGCTTAATTCTGCTATCCGCAATCATATTTACAGGGGGCTTTACTCTCTCCATGTTTAGTACCACACAGGAGGCTATTTGACTATTGGCACCTGCCTGGCCTCTAGCGGCAATATGATATACCTCAACTCTAGCAGAGACCAACCGAGCCCCCTTTGACCTCACTGAAGGGGAATCCGAGCTAGTCTCGGGGTTTAACGTAGAGTATGCAGGTGGACCCTTCGCCCTCTTTTTCTTGGCAGAATATGCTAATATTCTATTTATGAATACACTTTCAGCTATCTTATTCATAGGAACTTCCTGTTTCATTATATTCCCAGAATTAACCACCGCCAATATTATGGTGAAGGCTGCTCTCCTCTCCGCCCTATTCCTCTGAGTGCGGGCCTCCTACCCACGATTCCGGTATGACCAGCTGATGCACCTCGTCTGAAAGAACTTTCTCCCTCTTACACTGGCCCTTATTCTGTGACACCTGTCCCTTCCGGTGAGCACGGCGGGACTTCCACCCCAATTGTAAACCCGGAGCTGTGCCTGAACGCCCAAGGGCCACTTTGATAGAGTGAATTAAGAGGGTTAAACCCCCTCCGGCTTCTTAGAAAGAAGGGGCTCGAACCCATCCTCCAGAGATCAAAACTCTGGGTGCTTCCACTACACCACTTTCTAGTAAGGTCAGCTAAATAAGCTTTCGGGCCCATACCCCGGACATGTTGGTTAAAATCCTTCCCCTACTAATGAGCCCCCTAGTACTCGTTGTCCTCCTATCTAGCCTAGGTCTAGGAACTGCTGTGACTTTTGCAAGCTCACACTGGCTCCTAGCCTGAATGGGCCTGGAAATTAATACCCTGGCTATCCTTCCTTTAATAGCCCAACAAAACCACCCCCGAGCCATAGAAGCTACAACTAAATATTTCCTTATTCAAGCCACAGCTGCAGCCATAATTTTGTTCGCCAGCACCTCCAGTGCGTGAGCCTCTGGACAATGGGATATCAGTTACCCCGCCCACCCAGTGACCGCCACAATTACCATAGGGGCCCTGGCCATAAAAATTGGGTTGGCCCCCATACACTTCTGACTCCCGGAGGTCCTTCAGGGGGTGTCCCTTAGCACCGGCCTTCTTCTCTCCACCTGACAAAAGCTGGCCCCCTTTGCACTCATCATCCAGGTGGCCGACTACGCACACCCATACATGCTCACGGCCTTGGCACTATGCTCCACCCTTGTAGGCGGATGGGGGGGACTTAATCAGACACAACTGCGCAAGATTCTAGCATACTCGTCCATCGCCCACTTGGGGTGAATAATCCTGGTCGCCCAAATGGCGCACCAGCTGACCCTGATTGCCCTGGCTACATATATTGTTATGACGGCGGCAGCTTTCCTTACCCTTAATAACATAAACGCCACCAAGACTGTCACGCTAGCCTCCTCTTGAACCAAATCTCCAGCCCTGGCGGCAATGGCTTGCCTGATTCTTCTCTCCCTAGGGGGCCTCCCGCCACTAACTGGCTTCATACCCAAGTGACTAATTCTCCAGGAGGTAACTAGCCAGGGGTTTATTCCCACGGCAACCATCATGGCCCTCTCCGCATTATTGAGCCTCTACTTCTACCTCCGACTTACCTACGCTATGTCCCTCACCCTCTTTCCCCACACCTTTAACTCGGTCACCCCCTGGCGAATGCCGGTCAACCGTCCAACTTTCCTTCTTTCTATGACTATTATTATGAGCACCTGCATTCTACCTCTTACCCCTTCGGCCCTCACCCTGCTGTTCTAGGGGCTTAGGATAGCATTAAGACCATGAGCCTTCAAAGCTCCAAGCAGGAGTGAGAATCTCCTAGCCCCTGATAAGGCCTGCGGGACTTTACCCCACAGCTTCTGGATGCAACCCAGACGCTTTAATTAAGCTAAGGCCTTTCTAGATGGGAAGGCCTTGATCCTACAAACTCTTAGTTAACAGCTAAGCGCTCTAACCAGCGAGCATCCATCTACTTTCCCCGCCGCCTCTTAAAAGGCGGGGAAAGCCCCGGCAGGCGTTAACCTGCGTCTTCAGGTTTGCAACCTGACATGAACTTCACCACAGAGCTTTGGTAAGGAGAGGAGTTAAACCTCTGTCATCGGGGCTACAATCCGCCGCCTAAGCCTTCGGCCACCCTACCTGTGGCAATTACACGTTGATTTTTCTCAACTAATCACAAAGATATTGGTACCCTTTACCTCGTATTTGGTGCCTGAGCAGGGATAGTGGGTACAGCCCTAAGTCTCTTAATCCGTGCAGAGCTAAGCCAGCCTGGAGCCCTTCTTGGAGATGACCAGATCTACAATGTTATCGTTACTGCACATGCCTTCGTAATAATTTTCTTTATAGTAATACCGATTCTAATTGGGGGATTCGGAAACTGACTAATCCCCCTAATGATCGGGGCGCCAGACATGGCGTTCCCCCGAATGAATAACATGAGCTTCTGACTCCTACCCCCCTCATTTCTTCTTCTCTTATCATCCTCTGGAGTTGAAGCAGGGGCAGGAACCGGGTGAACAGTGTATCCCCCTCTGTCTGGTAACCTAGCGCACGCCGGGGCATCAGTTGATCTAACTATTTTCTCGCTTCATCTAGCAGGTATCTCATCTATTCTGGGGGCCATTAATTTCATTACCACAATTATTAATATGAAACCACCAGCAATTTCACAGTACCAAACCCCCCTGTTTGTATGGTCTGTACTTGTAACAGCTGTTCTACTTCTTCTGTCGCTTCCGGTCCTAGCTGCTGGTATTACAATACTTCTCACAGATCGAAATCTAAACACCACCTTTTTCGACCCCGCAGGAGGGGGAGACCCGATTCTATATCAACATCTATTCTGGTTCTTTGGACACCCAGAAGTCTACATTCTGATTCTTCCAGGATTTGGAATGATCTCCCACATCGTAGCTTACTATGCGGGAAAGAAAGAGCCCTTTGGATATATAGGAATGGTCTGAGCTATGATGGCTATCGGACTACTAGGATTTATCGTTTGGGCCCACCACATGTTCACCGTAGGGATGGACGTTGACACCCGAGCGTACTTTACATCAGCAACCATGATTATTGCGATTCCAACTGGGGTCAAAGTATTTAGCTGACTCGCTACTCTCCACGGGGGCTCAATCAAATGAGAAACTCCCCTCCTATGAGCCCTCGGGTTCATTTTCCTATTCACAGTTGGGGGACTAACAGGCATTGTTCTGGCCAATTCCTCACTTGATATTGTTCTACACGACACGTACTATGTTGTAGCACACTTCCACTACGTTCTTTCCATGGGGGCCGTATTCGCCATTATGGCTGCATTCGTACACTGATTCCCCCTATTTACAGGATATACTCTTCACGGAACCTGAACAAAAATTCACTTTGGAATTATGTTCATCGGTGTAAATCTAACTTTCTTCCCACAACACTTCCTAGGGCTAGCAGGGATGCCACGACGGTATTCCGACTACCCCGACGCCTATACTCTTTGAAATACAGTATCCTCAATCGGATCCCTTATTTCACTAGTAGCGGTTATTATGTTCTTATTCATTCTTTGAGAAGCATTTGCTGCCAAGCGAGAGGTGTCATCTGTAGAACTAACTATGACCAACGTAGAATGACTGCACGGATGCCCTCCGCCTTACCACACCTTCGAGGAACCGGCCTTTGTTCAAGTCCAAGCAAAATAACGAGAAAGGGAGGAATCGAACCCCCGTAAGATGGTTTCAAGCCAACTGCATGGCCAATCTGCCACTTTCTTAAATAAGACACTAGTAAAATGTATTACCTTGCCTTGTCGAGGCAAAGTTGCGGGCTAATTCCCCGCGTGTCTTGACCCAGAGCTAAATGGCACATCCCTCACAACTAGGATTGCAAGACGCGGCCTCCCCTGTAATAGAAGAACTCCTACATTTCCACGACCACGCACTAATGATCGTCCTCTTAATTAGCATCCTGGTCCTTTACATTATTGTCTCGATGGTCTCCACCAAGCTCACTAACAAATATATTCTAGATTCTCAAGAAATTGAGATTGTATGAACCATCTTGCCGGCGGTTATCCTTATTCTGATTGCCCTCCCATCCCTTCGCATTCTTTATTTAATGGACGAAATTAATGACCCCCACCTGACGATTAAAGCCATGGGGCATCAGTGATATTGAAGTTATGAATATACAGACTATGAAGACCTTGGATTTGACTCCTACATAGTCCCCACCCAAGATCTGGTACCAGGCCAGTTTCGACTCTTAGAAACAGACCACCGAATGGTAGTCCCCATAGAGTCCCCAATTCGAGTTCTTGTTTCAGCTGAGGACGTACTCCACTCCTGAGCGGTGCCCGCCCTAGGAGTAAAGATGGACGCAGTCCCCGGACGCCTAAACCAAACAGCCTTCATTGTGTCTCGTCCCGGTGTTTTCTACGGGCAGTGTTCTGAAATCTGTGGAGCAAACCATAGCTTTATGCCAATTGTTGTGGAAGCCGTACCTCTTACACACTTCGAGAACTGATCCTCCCTCATACTTGAAGACGCCTCACTAAGATGCTAAATTGGGCCTGAGCGTCAGCCTTTTAAGCTGAAAAATGGTGGCCCCCAACCACCCTTAGTGATATGCCTCAATTAAACCCCGCCCCTTGATTCGCAATCCTTGTTTTCTCATGATTAGTCTTCCTGACAGTCATCCCCCAAAAGATTTTGGCCCATAACTTCAACAACGAGCCCACAACCATGGGAGCCGAGAAGGCCAAACCTGAACCCTGAAACTGACCATGATACTAAGCTTCTTCGACCAATTTATAAGCCCCACCTATCTCGGAATCCCGCTTATTGCCCTAGCACTTGTACTTCCATGAACTTTATTTCCCACCCCCACTCCGCGATGATTAAATAGCCGACTTCTCACACTCCAGGGCTGGTTCATTAATCGTTTCACTCACCAAATGTTTATACCTATTAACCCAGGGGGACATAAGTGAGCAGTGCTACTCGCATCATTAATAGTTTTCCTAACATCACTTAATATGCTAGGCCTTCTACCCTACACCTTCACACCTACCACTCAGCTCTCGCTTAATATGGGTCTCGCAGTCCCCCTATGACTTGCCACAGTAATCATCGGCATGCGAAACCAACCCACCGCAGCCCTCGGTCACCTCTTGCCGGAAGGAACCCCAGTCCCCCTTATTCCAGTTCTAATTGTCATCGAAACTATTAGCCTCTTTATTCGTCCGCTGGCGCTGGGAGTCCGACTGACTGCCAATCTAACAGCAGGCCACTTGTTAATCCAACTAATCGCTACCGCTGCATTCGTTCTTCTCCCCCTCATGCCAACTGTAGCCATTTTAACAGCCACAGTTCTCTTTCTTCTCACCCTTCTAGAAGTTGCCGTAGCAATAATTCAAGCGTATGTCTTTGTACTTCTCCTAAGCCTCTACCTACAAGAAAACGTCTAATGGCCCACCAAGCACACGCATTCCACATGGTTGACCCAAGCCCCTGACCACTAACCGGAGCAGTTGGAGCCCTACTCCTAACGTCCGGTACTGCAATCTGATTCCACTTCCACTCGATTACCCTAATAACTCTAGGGACAGCCCTAACAATTCTAACCATGTATCAGTGGTGACGGGATATTGTGCGAGAGGGCACATTCCAAGGGCACCACACCCCTCCCGTACAGAAAGGGTTGCGCTACGGCATGATTCTATTCATTACATCTGAAGTCTTCTTCTTTGCGGGATTTTTCTGAGCCTTCTACCACTCAAGCCTAGCTCCAACCCCCGAACTAGGCGGATGCTGACCACCAACGGGTATTACCACCCTCGACCCGTTCGAAGTGCCCCTGCTGAACACGGCAGTTCTCTTAGCCTCCGGGGTCACCGTTACCTGAGCCCACCACAGCCTTATAGAAGGGGAGCGAAAACAGGCAATCCAGTCACTTGGCCTAACGATTCTGCTAGGCTTTTACTTCACCTTCTTGCAAGGCCTAGAGTACTACGACGCCCCCTTTACCATCGCGGACGGGGTCTACGGCTCAACTTTCTTTGTAGCCACAGGATTCCACGGCCTGCATGTTATCATCGGATCCACGTTCCTAGCAGTCTGCTTTGTACGTCAAGTACTGTACCACTTCACCTCAAACCACCATTTCGGGTTCGAGGCAGCCGCCTGATACTGACACTTCGTTGACGTTGTATGACTATTCCTATACGTCTCCATCTACTGATGAGGATCATAACCTTTCTAGTACAAAAGACAGTACAGGTGGCTTCCAACCATCTGATCTTGGTTAAAGTCCAAGGAAAGGTAATGAGCCTAATCATGGTAATTTTGGCAATCACGCTTATCCTATCCATCATCCTAGTGATCGTGTCATTTTGACTCCCTCAAATGACACCAGACGCAGAGAAACTATCCCCATACGAATGCGGATTTGACCCCCGGGGTTCAGCCCGAATGCCCTTCTCCCTGCGGTTTTTCCTTGTAGCAATCTTGTTCCTGCTGTTTGACCTAGAAATTGCCCTGCTTCTCCCCCTCCCGTGAGCTTACCAGCTGGACGTCCCCACCACAACTGTTATATGGGCCGGCGCCGTACTAGCCCTCCTGACACTTGGGCTAGTTTATGAATGACTCCAAGGAGGCCTTGAATGAGCCGAATAGGGAGCTAGTCCAATTAAAGACTTCTGGTTTCGGCCCAGGCAATTGTGGTTAAAATCCGTAGCGCCCTTATGACCCCGGTACAATTTAGTTTTACCACGGCATTCATCCTGGGCCTAATAGGCCTAACATTCCACCGAACCCACCTCCTGTCCGCCCTCCTCTGCCTAGAAGGCATAATGCTGTCATTATTCATTGCTTTATCCCTCTGAACCCTCCAAACGGAAGTAACTAACTTCTCTGCGGCCCCAATACTTCTATTAGCCTTCTCCGCCTGCGAAGCAAGTGCAGGACTGGCACTTCTAGTAGCGACGAACCGGACCCATGGCCCAAACCAGCTGCAAGCCCTTAATATCTTACAATGCTAAAAGTCCTTATCCCTACTTTGATATTATTCCCTACCACATGGCTTACCCCCAAGAAATGGTTATGGGCAACCACCACATCCCACAGCCTTATCATTGCTTTAATCAGTCTTACCTGGTTGAACTGAACAGCAGAGACGGGGTGGACTTTACCCGGCAACTATATTGCAATTGACCCCCTGTCTGCCCCACTGCTCGTACTAACCTGCTGACTTCTTCCCCTAATAGTTCTCGCCAGCCAAAACCACACCCGAACTGAGCCAATCTCCCGCCAGCGAACATTTATCTGCCTTCTAATTTCCCTCCAAGCCTTCTTAATTCTGGCATTCGGGGCCACAGAGATTCTTATGTTCTACGTAATATTTGAGGCCACACTAGTACCCACGCTAATTATTATTACCCGCTGGGGGAATCAAGCAGAGCGATTAAATGCAGGAACCTACTTCCTTTTCTATACCTTAGCGGGGTCGTTACCGCTACTAGTTGCCCTTTTGGCCCTACAGAGCTCAGCGGGAAGCCTGTCTATGGTCATCCTCAACTTTAACCCACCCCTTGCCCTATCGTCTTGAGGTGATATGATGTGGTGGGCCGGCTGCCTGGTGGCTTTTCTAGTGAAGATACCTCTGTATGGGGTACACTTGTGACTTCCCAAAGCCCACGTAGAAGCACCAATTGCAGGGTCCATGGTTCTGGCCGCCGTACTGCTAAAGCTCGGGGGCTACGGCATGATTCGAATATCCTCAATTCTTGACCCACTCACCAAGGAAGCAGCATACCCCTTTATTGTCCTAGCTCTTTGGGGTATCATCATAACAGGGTCAATCTGCCTCCGCCAAACCGACCTTAAATCACTGATTGCCTACTCCTCAGTAAGCCACATAGGGCTAGTAGCAGGGGGTATTCTGATTCAAACCCCGTGAGGCCTGACCGGGGCGCTTATTCTCATAATTGCCCACGGTCTCGTCTCATCAGCCTTGTTCTGTTTAGCAAATACCAGCTACGAGCGCACCCACAGCCGGACCATAGCATTGGCACGAGGCATACAGATACTATTTCCCCTAACCGCCACATGATGATTTGTTGCAAACCTAGCCAACTTGGCACTACCTCCTCTCCCCAACCTGATGGGGGAAGTAATAATTATCGCGACCATGTTTAACTGGTCCCCCTGAACACTTGTCCTTACAGGACTGGGGACTCTGATTACAGCCGGATACTCCCTTTACATGTTCCTGATAACCCAACGGGGCCCGGTACCTGAGCACATCAAAGGGCTAACCCCCTATCACACACGGGAACACTTGCTTATCACACTCCACCTTCTTCCCGTCATCCTCTTAGTCCTTAAACCGGAGCTTATTTGAGGGTGATTCTACTGCAGATCTAGTTTAACCAAAACGTTGGATTGTGATTCCAGAAACAGGGGTTAAAATCCCCTGATCCGCCGAGAGAGGCTTGTAGCACCAGAGACTGCTAATCCCTGCCCCCGCAGTTAGATTCTGCGGCTCACTTGGCCTTTGAAGAATAACAGCTATCCGTTGGTCTTAGGAACCAAAAACTCTTGGTGCAAATCCAAGCAAGGGCTATGCAGACCACGCTGATACTTACATCATCCCTTACGCTAATCTTTGCCCTCCTGGCATACCCCCTCATCACGACGATCACCCCTACACCCAAGGATCCAAACTGGGCGGTTTCTCATGTCAAAACCGCGGTTAGTACCGCTTTTGTAGTGAGCCTGCTACCATTGTTTATTTTCTTGGATCAGGGAGTGGAAACTATCATCACCACCTGACACTGGATAAACACCTCAACTTTTAACGTAAACATTAGTTTAAAATTTGACTACTACTCCATTGTATTTACACCGATTGCTCTTTACGTGACCTGGTCTATTTTAGAGTTTGCCTCCTGGTATATACACGCAGACCCCTACATGAACCGATTCTTCAAGTACCTCCTAATATTCCTTATCGCTATAGTGATTTTGGTTACCGCTAACAACATGTTTCAATTATTCATCGGCTGGGAAGGCGTTGGAATTATGTCATTCCTTCTGATCGGCTGATGATATGGACGGGCCGATGCCAACACCGCAGCCCTACAGGCTGTAATTTACAACCGGGTTGGTGACATCGGACTGATTATAACCATGGCCTGGTTAGCCATGAACCTCAACTCATGGGAGATGCAACAGATCTTTTCTCTCTCGCAAGGCATGGACATAACACTTCCCCTATTTGGGCTTATCATTGCCGCAACTGGGAAGTCAGCGCAGTTCGGACTTCATCCCTGGCTCCCCTCCGCTATGGAGGGTCCCACACCAGTATCTGCCCTGCTGCACTCCAGCACAATGGTAGTAGCGGGAATCTTCCTTCTCATTCGACTTCACCCTATCACCGCCACAAACCAGACAGCACTCACCACGTGTCTTTGTTTAGGAGCACTAACTACACTGTTTACAGCCACTTGCGCCCTGACCCAAAATGACATCAAGAAAATTGTAGCCTTTTCCACCTCTAGCCAACTGGGGCTAATAATGGTTACTATTGGCCTTAATCAGCCACAGCTAGCCTTCCTCCACATCTGTACGCACGCCTTTTTCAAGGCAATACTTTTCCTTTGTTCCGGCTCTATTATTCACAGCCTTAACGACGAGCAAGATATCCGTAAAATGGGGGGACTGCACAATCTTGCACCCTTCACCTCCACTTGTTTGACCATCGGTAGCCTTGCTCTGACCGGAACACCCTTTTTGGCTGGCTTCTTCTCCAAAGATGCTATCATTGAGGCCCTTAATACCTCATATTTAAACGCCTGAGCCCTAATCCTTACGCTAATCGCGACTTCCTTCACCGCCGTCTACAGCTTCCGGGTTGTCTTCTTTGTTGCTATGGGCACCCCCCGGTTCCTGCCCTTATCCCCCATTAACGAGAATGACCCAGCAGTGATTAACCCCATCAAACGACTTGCCTGAGGGAGCATTGTAGCGGGCCTAATCCTCACCTCCAACACTATCCCAACAAAGACACCCATTATGACCATGCCCCCGCTCCTGAAGTTGGCGGCTCTTGCCGTCACAATCATCGGCCTTCTAACAGCCATTGAACTTGCTACACTTACCTCCAAACAATTTAAAACGACCCCTAATATTAAGCTTCATAACTTCTCAAATATACTAGGCCACTTCCCCGCGACAGTTCACCGGGCGGCCCCCAAGATGAACCTTATTCTTGGGCAAACGATGGCAAACCAGTTAGTTGATCAATCCTGATTCGAGGCCTCCGGGCCTAAAGGCCTGGCCGCAACTCAGATGAAAATGGCCACCACCACAAGCAACGCTCAACGGGGAATTATTAAGACATACCTCTTGGTATTCCTTGTCACCCTAACCCTGGCCATTATGCTAGCCGCAAGCTAGACCGCTCGGAGGGGTCCTCGACTTAACCCTCGTACAAGCTCTAGGACTACAAACAAGGTTAGCAACAATACTCAAACACAAAAAATTAGTATATACCCCCCGGAGCCATATATCGCAATTACACCCCCCATATCGGCGCGAGTGGTAAAGAACTTAGAGCACCCGTCCACCATACCGGCAAACAGCCCGTATCAGTACTTGCCAAAGTATAAAACTGCAACCACCAACCCCGACACGTACAGGGCCATGTACTCAAATACGCTCACCTCCGTTCAACCCTCCGGGAAGGGATCGGCTGCCAAAGCTGAAGAATAGGCAAACACAACTAACATTCCCCCTAAATAAATAAGGAACAAAACTAAAGCCAGAAAAGGCGCCCCGCTTACTGCCAAAACAGCACATCCCATCCCCGCGGCAACTACCAGCCCGAAGGCTGCGAAGTACGGAGCGGGATTACATGCCACGGCCACCAACCCTAAAACTAACCCAACTAATAAAAATAAGGTGAAGTATAACATAATTTCCACCCGGACTTTAACCGGAACTAATGACTCGAAAAACCACCGTTGTCATTCAACTATAGAAACCCTAATGGCAAGCCTACGAAAAACCCACCCCCTCTTAAAGATTGCTAACGACGCGCTTGTAGACCTTCCCGCTCCCTCCAACATTTCAGTATGATGAAACTTTGGATCCCTCCTCGGGCTATGTCTAGCAGCACAAATCCTGACAGGATTGTTTTTAGCTATGCACTACACCTCTGATATCGCAACAGCTTTCTCCTCAGTTATACACATCTGTCGAGATGTTAACTACGGATGATTAATTCGGAACATGCACGCAAACGGAGCATCATTCTTTTTTATCTGCATCTATGCACACATTGCCCGGGGCCTATACTACGGATCGTACCTTTACAAGGAAACGTGAACTATTGGGGTAGTCCTTCTGCTTCTGGTTATGGTCACGGCTTTTGTAGGATATGTCCTACCCTGAGGACAAATGTCGTTCTGAGGAGCCACTGTCATTACTAATCTTATATCAGCCATTCCTTATGTGGGAAGCGAGCTAGTTCAATGAATTTGAGGGGGATTTTCTGTAGATAATGCTACTTTGACCCGATTCTTCGCATTCCACTTCCTATTCCCATTTGTAATCGCTGGTGCTACTGTCCTACACCTTCTCTTCCTACACGAGACTGGATCCAACAACCCAGCCGGCCTTAATTCAGACTCTGACAAGATTTCGTTCCATCCGTACTTCTCTTACAAAGATCTCCTCGGGTTCGCGGTCATGCTGCTGGCCCTCACGTCCTTAGCCCTGTTTGCCCCCAATCTTCTGGGGGATCCAGATAACTTCACACCCGCTAACCCCCTGGTGACCCCGCCCCACATTAAACCAGAATGATACTTCCTCTTCGCGTATGCTATCCTGCGATCGATTCCCAACAAGCTGGGTGGGGTCCTTGCCCTATTGTTTTCGATTCTAGTGCTCCTACTTGTGCCCATCCTCCACACCTCAAAGCAGCGAGGACTTACGTTCCGACCTGTCACACAGTTCCTGTTTTGAGCTCTAGCCGCAGACGTAATCATCTTAACATGGATTGGGGGCATGCCAGTAGAGCACCCTTTCATTATTATTGGACAGGTTGCATCGGTCGTGTATTTCTCTTTATTCCTGTTCCTCACACCTCTTGCGGGCTGAGCAGAAAATAAGGCCCTGAGCTGAAATTGCCCCAATAGCTTAATTTGAAGCGCCGGTTTTGTAATCCGGAGATCGGAGGTTAGAATCCCCCTTGAGGCTCAGAGAAGAAAGATTCTAACTTCCACCCCTAACTCCCAAAGCTAGGATTCTGAGTTTAACTATTCTCTGACCCGCACGCCCCTATAGTGTTTCGGGGCCAGCCCTAATGTATACTTCTTGGCTAGTATAGAAATGCAATTTAAGGTGTTGTACCTTATGGCCCATAAAGCATATACCCTGATCAAGATAGAAATATCTATAGATACTCAAACAATGTGATCAACACAGTTATATGGGTTTGTATATATCTATGCATTATCATACATATATATATGGTGTAGGTACATATATGTATTATCATACATACATATTATGTAGGTACATATATGTATTATCATACATATATGGTTTATATACATGTATGTATAATCACCATACGATTATATTAACCTAACAGGTAATTACCTAGAATAAGAAGTACATGGGCACTAATATAAGACTCAGCCCAGTTAATGAAGGTCAACCGGTAAATAGCGTAATCCCCATAACTCCATTAAACCATTTCCTATGCGTTACCCAACAAAAATCGGCCCTCACATATTTAATGTAGTAAGAAACCACCAACCAGCTTGAGTAATTGAATATCATGCATGATAAGGGTCAGGGACAAAAATCGTGGGGGTTTCACAGAGTGAACTATTACTGGCATCTGGTTCCTATTTCAGGGCCATACGTTCCTTCTCCCTCACCTGGTGAACTATACCTGACATAAGTTAATGGTGGAGTACTAACGACTCGTTACCCACCAAGCCTGGCGTTCACTTATATGCATTTGGTATTTTTTTTTTGGGATCACTTTCACTTTGCATTTGACGATTCCTTCCTAATGTTAACTGATAAGGTTGAACATTTCCTTGCTTGGACTTATCCTCGTTCCAATACTTCATCAACATTGACAGAAGACTTGCATAAACTTATCTAGTGCATAACGTATCGTCCTCTACTCCACACACCCCTGTTACAGTGTCCCCCCCTGGCGTTTAAGAGATTTTTTTCGCGCGGCAAACCCCCCTACCCCCCTACGCCGGACGAATCTTACTATTTCTGTCAAACCCCAAAAGCAGAGGAAGCTCGACCAGCGTGTTTCAACGAATTTTATTATGTGTTGTCTATTATAGTATAGCAAAACATGATATTATATA